TACACCTCGAAAAATAAACTAAGACTAGAAATCTTTGACGAACAGAATCAAGAATCAGTCTTATTTCGACACAAGAATGGGGTGTAGAAACTTCCTTTTCTTGTGTCGAAGACTAGAAAGACGAAGAACCTCTCCTAGAATTATTTGTTCCCCTCATTTTCCCTGCAATTTCTCGCTTACTTATGTCGAGTATCTAGCCATCAAAAACTCTTGATATTGATGCATTTTCGGACATTTCAATCTTCGAATAGTAAGATAGTCGCACCGCCAGTCTTCTTCACAATCTACATACTAGGATTAGGAATGCGGTAGAAGGACTTCCTGTCATCTCATAGAAAAAGGATAACCAAGCTACGGTCTTTTTAGCATTTCATTTTTTTTCAGCGCTAAGGGATAAAATGAGTTTGAGTCTTTTTACTAACTTGATGTTGAAAAATTAACGAGTCTAGAAATTCATTTCGGACAATTGAACCTTCTCGAACTGCTTCTTTTTAAGAACCAAAAAGATTTGTGCCAAAATAACAGCGGCGAAGAAGAGCAACAGGCCTCGGACACGGAATAGATCTTGAAGTACAATTTCTGCATCTCCTTGACCAAATCCGCCCACATTAGGGTTACTCGTCAACGGTTGATCCAATTTGATAGATTCGCCTTCTGAAACGAGAAGTTCCGGCCCTGGGGGGATAATATCAACCACTAGACGTCCATCCGATGCATCCGTTATGGATACTTCGTATCCCCCCTTTTCTTTTCGTATGATTTTACTTACTATACCGGCTGCTGTAGCATTATAAACTGTATTGTTACTCTTGCTCCCGTCGGGATAAATCTGACCTCTTCCCCTGTTTCCGCCGACATATATCGGATATTTTAAGAAGTGACTCTCTTTCTTAGTAGCGGGGTCTGGAGAAAGAATAGGAAAGGTGATTTCACTATAGTTCTGACCGGAAACAGGGCCTATGACAAGAATATTTTTTTTATTGGGGCGATAGCTCTGAAAAGACAGATTGCCTACCTTTTCTTTCATCTCGGGGGAAATACGATTGGGAGGGGCTAATTCAAACCCCTCCGGTAAAATAAGAACAGCCCCGACATTCAAAGTGCCCTTTTTACCATTAGCAAGAACTTGTTTCAGTTGCATATCATAAGGAATTCGAACAACTGCCTCAAATACAGTATCGGGAAGTACCGCTTGTGGAACCTCAATATCCACAGGCTTATTCGCTAAATGACAATTGGCGCATACAATACGCCCGGTCGCTTCGCGCGGATTTTCATAACCCTGCTGGGCAAAAATGGGATAGGCACTTGAAATAGATGTCCGAGTTAGCATATATAGCATGAGGGATACGGAAATGGATCGAGTAATCCGTTCCTTTAGCCAAGAAAAAGTATTTCTAGTTTGCATGGTCCAATCATTGATACGGAAAATTTCTACAATAAATTGAGTAGGTTACTAATCGAGTTTCCTATCCACGATTCTGCTATTGACTGGAATATTGTTATGGGAATAAAATATAGGATGAATCCCCCGGGTTCATCAAAATGGAAAAAGTAAGGACGATATTGCAATGCTTTCCTTATGTACAACTACAAAGTAAAAAACATTCGACTTCGATGAATTTCATATTCATAGATCATTTTTCACTTATTGAATGATAAATCACTACAAGTGACGGAGATAGACGATTTAAATAATAGAAAACCCAATATTTAAAAATGCTATCGAGAATGACTGGAAGAATACAAACAAGACAAGATATAATTTGATCATTACGAACAAATCCAAAATCTTTGTAGACAGAGCTAATTAGTAGTTCCCAACCACGGGTCGAATGAAATCCGAGACATAAATCGGCTAATAAAAGAATAGAAAGCGCTTTTGTTGTGTCACTTAAGTTATATAGGAATTCCTGAGTCCACGAGTTAAGAATCCCAAGTTCTTTATTACCCAAAATAGAATAACCACTTAGAATAAGGAAAGAGATTAAATTTGTCGATAAGTACAAAATCGTATGAATACGATCCTCGTTGTGCATCTTGATTAATTGGATTGTTTCGTTCTGGATTCCTAGACGAAGGTTTTGGAGAGGTGTTTCCGCGTATTCCGTGATCATTTCGTCCAAGAGGAGCAGTTCGTCTAATTCTATGAATTTTTCGAGAATACTCTTTTCTTCAATCTCGTTCAAAAAAGTTTCGGATTGCGCAGTATTCCACCAATTAGTAATCCAAGATTCTAGACTTTTATTAAATACGAGACAAATAGACCGGGGCAAAAAGACTATAGATGCAAGATATAAAAGAGGAGTGAATGCTTTCGTTTTTGCCATTTTTTCATCTATGAATTGTTAATGAACCCCTTCAGTTGTCGACTCGAAGCCCTCTAATATTTCGCTTACACACGAGTTCTATTCCAAGGTATCGAACCTTGGAATCTATTCAATCTTTTTCAATCTTTTTCTTTGTGCGTTAGGCCTTAGTTCTTGAATCGAGAAAGAGTACCGAAATTGACTTAAGAAGCTACTTTGAATTCGAATGAATAAAGAATCCAAAAAATTTTCTTTTTCGATATATCAACTCAATTGGGTAAAAGTATCTCCCTTCGAGGCGTACCTGAAAGAACAACTTTAAGGAATGAATATGATTCATATTTTGAGACAAAAGAACTCCCTTTCTATTATTCTAGAAAAATTCGAATATTTTGAAAAATTTCACTGACTCTCAGGCGTCAGGGAGCTAATAATTGAGGGAAGTTTCTGAAGAATCTTGTGATGATCAAAAATGAGTAGCAAACCAAAGCAGGAATTGGCTAGTTATTCTTAATCGTTATAAGGAATCCAATTGTTTGGACAGTAAGGAGCACAAAAACAGAGAAATTAAGGCGTGTCGATTGAAAAAAACTTTAGATATGATCTATCTGAATCTAAAGTTTCAATTTCACCAAGTCTGGATTTTTCTATTTTGATTTCTAGATATTGGACTTAAAATAGAAACTGGGAAAGTTTTTTTCTAAAGGGTTGAGTATGCGAGAAATCTATTATTTCAATTTGTTACTTCTTGTTATTATTGAATTGAATTGTGTTGATTTACATACCTATAAAAGACCCCAAAACAAAAAGCGTTTTGTTTTCTACTTCTCCCTTATACGCCTACTTTAGCTCAAATCCATGTTCAGAATAAACCTCAGTTTAGTTATGTTATAGAAATTCGTGATAGAAACAGAGGATTCGTGAGTTTTTCCCCTCCTGCTGAGAAATTTTCTCACAGTTCTCAAAAGACTTCAATGGGTACACGCAAGAAATAGGCCAATTTCGCAGCTTTTTGTTCAATTTCCCACGCAGTCAAATTCTCATCAGTACGAGTCAATGGAAGGGCTCCCTGTCCTCGGATATCCATATAAAGGACACGACGAGCATAAAGACCCTCTTTAACTTCTATTCGGACGGACTGAATATCTTTTATAAGGAATCGGAGAAAGATACGCCGATTTTTCCCGGGAAATCCCCAACGAAAGATACACACGATTCCTTCTTTTCGATCGAATCGATCATAACCACTACCTACATTCCAAGAAATTGTGCACCACAAATAGGAGCTAATAAAAAGACCCGCGATCCCATAGAAAGACATCACAATCCCTTGTGGAAAAAAAACAATTTGCTGAAACGGAAATAAAGATATCCAAGTTCTACCAAGATAACTGGAAGTTCCAACCAACAAGAATCCTAATGAACCTAAAAAAAGGATAACAGTCCAGCAAAAATTACTTGTTTTTCGAGATCCCGTTATAGGTTCTATCCATATATGTTCTGATCGACAACTCATACGTGATCCGGTTTCAGTTTCTTGGAATTGAGAGAATATCCCAAATGAATTTGACTTTAGTCTTTCTGTTTCCGAAGTAACTCTCATCAACTAGCACGAGTTTGATAGGAACTTTTAAGAATAATTCATTAAATTGATTAGATCTAAACTAATAACATATCCTTACTAATAACATATCCTTCGTGCGACCCCACTAAAGATATCCACATACTCCATTTACCCATATATCATGGTTCTGCAGATATAAGAGTTTTTCGACGAAAGCTACTTATACCATCTTTCACTAATACCGGCGTTATTATAGAAGTCTAAAACCAAACGAATGAGATTTTATCTCATCGATTCTAAACAATCTTGTTTTTTTGAACATAAAGAAATAAAGACGCCATTGTGATTGCCGGAAATACTAGGCCTACTAAAGGTACCAAAACAGAGGGAAAGTTAAGAATTGTCATAGAATGTGTACCTCAATTTACTATATTGTACCTCTTATTATTATTTAATCGATATTCTATTATACTAAAATATCGATTAAATAATAAATAGAGTTCTGCAAGTCCGTGTTCTTAATCGGACTCTGAATTTTCCTCTTTTTCGAGTTGTCGTAAACGTTCGAGAGCACCCGTCCAATATGCAAGCTTCGCAGTATATCCGAACTCGTCCGTGTTTTCTTGGTGGAAAGCCTCGATCGATCGGCAGGCAACGGCAATTTTTGCCGTTTGCCAAGCCATCGGAGTTTTTGAAATTCTTTGTAAATTTCGATCGATTAAGTTGATGCCTTCTACTTGGGCAAGGTCGAAGACGTCTGCAAAACCCCTCACGGACAGCCGAAAAGCTTCGTTACACCTATTTACAAGATACATAAGAGCCATTTTATCAAAAAAATTTCGTGTTTGAGGACCTCTCATCAAAAGATGCATAAATGCACGTGACATTGTGTCAAACAAGAAATTTTTTTCAAGACCCCTGTTAACAAGATAGGCACGTGCAAGTCTGTCAAACAAGGAATTTGTTTTCAACCCTTTGTTTAACAGATACGTAAGTGCCAGCCTGTCAAACAAGGAATTTGTTTTCAACCCTTTGTTTAACAGATACGTAAGTGCGATTCGGTGACTCAAAGAATTTGTTTCACGACCCCAGGTTAAAAGATACCTAAGGGCAAGTCGGGCCAAGAA